ATATAGAAAGGCTTTCTCTCTTCAAAAAACTTTCTCTTTTATGTTATTTTATTCCCCTTACTATCTATTTCTATATATCTAAAAAAAAAAAAACAATTTAATTGAACTAATTGAAAATGTAAGCGTAAGTATGAACAAAGATCCAGAAATCTTTATAAAAATAAGTAATTTCAATCTTTTTTTTACATTTTACATATAACTTATGATCTTTGTTATTACTTATGATTACTAATCAATAATCAATCTATTATTAGATTGATGGTCTTAGTGTTTTTGTTAGGATTCTGCTTATTGATTAGTGATTTCTTAATATTTCTTATTTAGAATATTTCTTATTTAATATATATCTATTTTCTTATTGAATATATATATATAACAGAGTTTCTTTTATTCCTATTAAAAATTTAGGATTAGGGATAGGCGAAATCGGACCTGGTTCTTACATATCTCTCGTTATTTGGGACCCTATTCACCTCTTTTGTCTTCTATTGATTGAATCGATAAATAGCTTTGATTGTCCATCTTTTGGATATGATAGAATATATAGCAGGCATCCTACGGATAATTCCAATCGAAGCAATTGGATGTCCGATTCGAACCTATATGACACGATCGATCAATAGAAAGACTCCAACACTCCACCTTTTGTCATATATTCCATACACCGCACTAGATAGATATCATATTCATGGAATACGATTCACTTTGAAGATGCCTTGGTGGTGAAATGGTAGACACGCGAGACTCAAAATCTCGTGCTAAATAGCGTGGAGGTTCGAGTCCTCTTCAAGGCAGAATATTGAAAATGCTCATTGAAATGGAAAGAAGTTCGGCAGCGGATCACGAAATATTGGTGATCTTCTCCTGAATGGGGAGTCCGCTTTGAAATCGTCCGCCCTGCACCCACTCCCCAAGTATATACTTCAAAAGGAATCACAAGGGGTAGATTGATACAATCGAAAACTCTGGTAAAAAGCCCGCTCGTAACCCAGCAGATAAAGTCCATTACATAGTCCGTTTTAGGAATTGATGACTTAACCATTCAGTGACTTTGGCACTGGGCATTACCAAAATGGGTACTATACAATGGATACTCTTGGGTCAGGTGAATTTAAAAATAGACGCCTTTTGGCATTCCAGCCTTCCTTCTCTTTTCAGGGCCTATCCGAAAGAGAATCCAGTACTTCTTGGTCGTAAATATCTGAATAGGACGAACCACCCCGCGCGTGGATATCTTTGCTTCGGAACAAAACAATTAGAATTAGGCTCGATCAACTGGAATGGGTATTATCCATATAGGAGATCTTCCAATTGAGAAGATCCATCGACCTGAGACGAAAAGAAAGGTCTATTTCATATGATATGATGATATGCGTCTTTTGAATTTTCCAATAGATTTCCACCTTTCATTAATGGAAATTTTTTGATGTAGTGAGTAATAGCTCTGGTTGTTCGCTGTTCAAGAATTCTTGTTTAGGCAGTTCATACCACCCAGTCAATTATGTTCCGCTGAATCCCTATTTCATGGCCACATCTCTTTCCGGTTAAGTAATGGGAAACCTTTCTCCTGTTACATGAATCAAATAAGTTAAGAGTTTGATCAAACGCTCTTGGTGAAAAAAATGTGAATGAAAGATCCCGCTGAATCGGGTCCATGAATCTAAGAAATGGTGAGAATTCTTAATCTCTCTCAATTCGAAAATACAGGATTTGAATGTATCTACCTTCATAAATAGAATTCTTCCTCTAAATTGCATTGATTTATATTCAAAATTTCCTTTCAATTGGAATTTGGTTATTCACCATGTAAGAGGATCCCCACTAAGCATCCATGGCTGAATGGTTAAAGCGCCCAACTCATAATTGGCGAATTCGTAGGTTCAATTCCTACTGGATGCACGCCAAGGGGACCCTCCAATAAGTCTATTGGAATTGGCTCTTGATCAAAGGAATCTCATCATCAATACATAACGAATTGGTGTGGTATATTCATATCAAAGATAGCAATCGTAAGATCTAGCATTCTTAATTTAAACTCAAACTCATAAGGAAGAAAATAGATTTATGGATGGAATAATAAAAGATATAGTACTTACAGACAAAAGTTTTCTGTTATTGTTAAAAAATCAATATACTTTTCATGTCGAATCAGGATTAACTAAGACAGAAATAAAGCATTGGGTCGAACTCTTCTTTGGTGTCAAGGTGATGGCCGTGAATAGTCATCGACTCCCGGGAAAGGTTAAAAGAATGGGACCTATTAGAGGACATACAATGCGTTACAGACGTATGATCATTACGCTTCAACCGGGTTATTCTATTCCACCTATTGTCAAGAAAACAACTTAAATCCAAATACTTAATAGCATGGCGATACATTTATACAAAACTTCTACCCCGAGCACACGCAATGGAGCCGTAGACAGTCAAACGAAATCCAATCCACGAAAGAAAAACAATTTGATTTATGGACAGCATCGTTGTAAAGGTCGTAATGCCAGAGGAATCATTACCGCAAGGCATAGAGGGGGAGGTCATAAGCGTCTATACCGTCAAATAGATTTTCGACGGAAAGAAAAAGACATATATGGTAGAATCGTCACCATCGAATACGACCCTAATCGAAATGCATACATTTGTCTCATCCACTATGGGGATGGTGAGAAGAGATATATTTTACATCCCAGAGGGGCTATAATTGGAGATACCGTTATTTCTGGTACAGAAGTTCCTATACAAATGGGAAATGCCCTAACTTTGAGTGCGGTTTGAACTATGGATTTACGTAATTGGAAGTAACCAATTAGGTTTACGACGAAACCTAGAAATCGATCACTGATCCAATTGGAGTACCTCTACAGGATAGACCTCAACAGAAAACTGAAGAGTAAGGGTAGCAAGTGATTGAGTTCAGTAGTTCCTCATATAAAATTATTGACTCTAGAGATATAGTAATATGGAGAAGACAAAATTGTTTCAAGCACCGACAGAATCAGAAGTGCCCCCTGTTAAAAAAAAAAAGAGGAGAACGGATTATTCACATTTCATTTGATGGTCAGAGGCAAATGGAAAGCTAAGGAGTGGTAGTTCTAAAGATTTCCCGGGGAAAAATAGAGATGTCTCCTACGTTACCCTTCATATGTGGAAGTATCAATGTAATTTCATAGAGTCATTCGGTCTGAATGCTACATGAAGAACATAAGCCAGATGACGGAACGGGAAGACCTAGGATGTAGAAAATCATACCATGAATGATTTGGAAGATTTGGATTCCTATATATATACACTCATTTGGTACTTCATGGTATGATATTGATCAGATCCATCTGTATAGATATCATCATCTACATCCAGAAAGCCGTATGCTTTGGAAGAAGCTTGTACAGTTTGGGAAGGGGTTTTGATTGATCAAAAAGAAGAATCTACTTCAACCGATATGCCCTTAGGCACGGCCATACATAACATAGAAATCACACTTGGAAAGGGTGGACAATTAGCTAGAGCAGCAGGTGCTGTAGCAAAACTGATTGCAAAAGAGGGTAAATCGGCCACATTAAAATTACCTTCTGGAGAGGTCCGTTTGATATCCAAAAACTGTTCAGCAACAGTCGGACAAGTGGGTAATGTTGGGGTGAGCCAGAAAAGTTTGGATAGAGCCGGATCTAAACGTTGGCTAGGTAAACGTCCTGTAGTCAGAGGAGTCGTTATGAACCCTGTAGACCATCCCCACGGGGGTGGGGAAGGAAGGGCCCCAATTGGTAGAAAAAAACCCGCAACCCCTTGGGGTTATCCTGCACTTGGGAGAAGGAGTAGAAAAAGGAAGAAATATAGTGATCATTTGATTCTTCGTCGACGTAGTAAATAGGAAAGAAAATAGAATTTTTTTTCTTTCCTATTTACAAAAAAGAAAAAAAAAAGAGGAGTAATTCACTTGAATATGACACATTCACGAAAAAAAAATCCTTTTGTAGCAAACCATTTATTAAGAAAAATAAAGACACTTAACAAACGATCAGAAAAAGAAATAATAGTAACTTGGTCCCGGTCATCTACTATTATACCCACAATGATTGGTCATACTATTGCTATACATAACGGAAAAGAACATCTACCTATTTTTATAACAGAGGGTATGGTAGGCCATAAATTAGGAGAATTTTCCCCTACTCGAAATTTCCGAGGACATGCGAAAAATGACAATCGATCTCGTCGTTAATATTTATGAAGATTTCATAAAATCATTTCAATATTAAATAATATACAAATATATAACAAAATAAAAATGGGCAAAAATGGGCGAACGACGGGAATTGAACCCGCGAATGGTGGATTCACAATCCACTGCCTTAATCCACTTGGCTACATCCGCCCCGTTCCGTTACTATTTGGATTTGATTTATTTTGAAATCATTTCAATTTTTTGACGTTTCTATCTTAGAAATGAAATCTTTTCGATATTGATATTGGGTTAGGGAAAAGATTCAATAAAAAAAACGAAGACTATTACTTAATTTTAATGAG